GGGTCAAAGAGTTTCATAAAACGTTCTTGGTGGAAAAAAATGTGAGTGAAAGATCCCACTGAATCGAATTTGATCCATGAATCTAAGAAATAGTGAGAATTCTTGATCTCTCTCAATTCGAATATCCAGGATTTGGATTGATGTCGTTTCATCGATTCCTCCTAAAGATTTCATTTCAATTGGAATTTGGTTATTCACGATGTACGATGATCCCCGTTAAGCATCCATGGCTGAATGGTTAAAGCGCCCAACTCATAATTGGCAAATTCGTAGGTTCAATTCCTGCTGGATGCACGCCAATGGGAACATTCAATAAGTCTATTGGAATTGGCTCTGTATCAATGGAATCTCATCATCCATACATAGCGAATTGGTATGGTATATTCATACCATAACATATGAACAGTAAGAACTAGAATTCTTATCGATACTGGAACTCATAGGGAAGAAAATGGATTTATGGATGGAATCAAATATGCAGTATTTACAGAAAAAAGTATTCGGTTATTGGGGAACAATCAATATACTTCTAATGTCGAATCAGGATCAACTAGGACAGAAATAAAGCATTGGGTCGAACTCTTCTTTGGTGTCAAGGTAATAGCTATGAATAGTCATCGACTCCCGGGAAAGGGTAGAAGGATGGGGATGGGACCTATTATGGGACATACAATGCATTACAGACGTATGATCATTACGCTTCAACCGGGTTATTCTATTCCACCTCTTATAGAGAAAAGAACTTAAAGCAAAAGACTTAATAACACGGCAATACATTTATACAAAACTTCTACCCCGAGCACACGCAATGGAGCCGTAGACAGTCAAGTGAAATCCAATCCACGAAATAATTTGATCTATGGACAGCATCGTTGTGGTAAAGGTCGTAATGCCAGAGGGATCGTTACCGCAGGGCATAGAGGGGGAGGTCATAAGCGTCTATACCGTAAAATCGACTTTCGACGGAATGAAAAAGAGATATCTGGTAGAATCGTAACCATAGAATATGACCCTAATCGAAATGCACACATTTGTCTCATACACTATGGGGATGGTGAGAAGAGATATATTTTACATCCCAGAGGGGCTATAATTGGAGATACCATTGTTTCTGGTACAGAAGTTCCTATATCAATGGGAAATGCCCTACCTTTGAGTGCGGTTTGAACTATTGATTTACGTAATTGGAAGTAACCAATTAGGTTTACGACGAAACCTAGAAATCGATCACCGATCCGATTGGAGTACCTCTACGGGATAGACCTCAACAGAAAACTGTTGAGTAACGGCAGCAAGTGATTGAGTTCAGTAGTTCCTCATAGAAAATTATTGACTCTAGAGATATGGTAATATGGAGAAGACAAAATTGTTTGAAGCGCGCACAGAACCGGAAGCGCCCCTTGTTTCAAAGAGAGGAGGACGGGTTATTCACATTTCATTTGATGGTCAGAGGCGAATTGAAAGCTAAGCAGTGGTAATTAGAAAGACCCCCCGGGGAAAAATATAGATGTCTCCTACGTTACCCGTAATATGTGGAAGTATCGACGTAATTTCATAGAGTCATCCGGTCTGAATGCTACATGAAGAACATAAGCCAGATGACGGAACGGGGAGACCTAGGATGTAGAAGATCATAACATGAGTGATTCGGCAGATTTGGATTCCTATATATCCACTCATGTGGTACTTCATCATACGATTCATATAAGATCCATCTGTCTAGATATCATCATATACATCTAGAAAGCCGTATGCTTTGTAAGAAGCTTGTACAGTTTGGGAAGGGGTTTTGATTGATAAAAAAGAAGAATCTACTTCAACCGATATGCCCTTAGGCACGGCCATACATAACATAGAAATCACACTTGGAAAGGGTGGACAATTAGCTAGAGCAGCAGGCGCTGTAGCGAAACTGATTGCAAAAGAGGGTAAATCGGCCACATTAAGATTACCATCTGGGGAGGTCCGTTTGATATCCAAAAACTGCTTAGCAACAGTCGGACAAGTGGGTAATGTTGGGGTGAACCAAAAAAGTTTGGGTAGAGCTGGATCTAAGTGTTGGCTAGGTAAGCGTCCTGTAGTAAGAGGAGTAGTTATGAACCCTGTAGACCATCCCCATGGGGGCGGTGAAGGGAGAGCCCCAATTGGTAGAAAAAAACCCACAACCCCTTGGGGTTATCCTGCGCTTGGAAGAAGAAGTAGGAAAAGGAACAAATATAGTGATAGTTTTATTCTTCGTCGCCGTAAATAGGAACATTGAAAATCGAATTTTTGGAATTGGAAATAATGTGATGGGCGAACGACGGGAATTGAACCCGCGCATGGTGGATTCACAATCCACTGCCTTGATCCACTTGGCTACATCCGCCCCTTCCCTTATCTAGCTATCTAGCTAAAGGATTTTCTCTTTTTTCCATTCATCATTATACTTCAGATTAAGATCGAGATATTGGACATAGAATGCCAATTTCTAAAATGTAAAAAAAGGAGTAATCAGCCGTGACACGTTCACTAAAAAAAAATCCTTTTGTAGCTAATCATTTATCGGGAAGAATTGAAAAACTCAACAGGAGGGAGGAGAAAGAAATCATAGTGACTTGGTCTCGGGCATCTACCATTATACCCACAATGATTGGCCATACAATCGCTATTCATAATGGAAAGGAACATTTACCTATTTATATCACAGATCGTATGGTCGGTCACAAATTGGGAGAATTCGCACCTACTCTCACTTTCGTGAGACACGCGAGAAACGATAATAAATCTCGTCGTTAGTCGTTCTACTAAGTATTCATGTGAAAAGCCTTATCTTAATAGTATTTAGACTTAAGAGTCTTTATCTTAGAATCTTATAGTAAATAGTAAGAGTATAGGTATATTTATTTTCTTTTTCTATCTGACTTATCTTATACTATACTTCACCTAGACACTTATCATTCATTGGCGGGGGAGAACTTTTATGATAAAGAACGAAAATTCGGATAGAGAAGCAAAAGTTTTAGCTCAACATATATGTATGTCTGTTTTCAAAGCACGAAGAGTAATTGATCAGATTCGCGGACGTTCTTATGAGGAAACACTCATGATACTGGAACTAATGCCTTATTGGGCATCTTATCCAATTTTAAAATTAGTTTATTCTGCAGCAGCAAATGCTAGTCATAATATGGGA